TTGCTTACGTATCATTGGAAAGTGCATTAACATAAATACGGCAGTAAGGAGAGGCAATACAAAAGTGTGTAAACTATAAAAACGAGTTAAAGTGGATTGGCCCACACTAGCACTTCCACGTAATAACTCTACTAAAGGCGATCCTATTACAGGAATAGCTTCAGGTACGCCTGTCACGATTTTTACTGCCCAATAACCAATTTGGTCCCGAGGTAAGGAATAACCAGTTACACCAAAAGATGCAGTCAATACAGCCAAAACCACACCCGTAACCCAAGTTAATTCGCGAGGTTTTTTAAATCCACCTGTGAGATACACACGAAATACGTGCAGGATCATCATGAGAACCATCATACTTGCTGACCATCGATGAACTGATCGGATTAACCAACCAAAGTTGGCCTCAGTCATGATGTATTGAACAGAGGAAAAAGCCTCTGTAACGGTTGGACGATAGTAAAAAGTCATAGCAAAACCCGTAGCTACTTGTACTAGAAAACAAGTAAGTGTGATCCCCCCTAAACAATAAAATATGTTGACATGAGGAGGAACATATTTACTAGTTATATCATCTGCAATCGCCTGAATCTCAAGACGTTCCTCAAACCAATCATATACTTTATTGAGATAGGTAACCCAATGGAACTCCCCCTCTGAGAACCGTATATGAGAATTTCATCTCGTACGGCTCAAGCGGAAACACACAAATACTGATTTCAACGGATATATAATAGAAAATGAAAAACTTCATTAACCACTTGATTTGCCTCGAAGATACGAAGTAACAAAAATCCGGAATCTCTTCTTTGTGATGATAATGCCAAAAAATATCAAGTTGGCTCATCTGTCTTTCTTTATATTGATCGTTACAGGCCTCTTGAATCTTCTCTTCCCTATTTTTTATTTGTTATTTGATTTATTGTTTTTTTTTTTGTGCGTACTGCGGATTTACTCTTGTTTTACTATTGATAGGAATTCTCTTGTTGAGACCCTATGAATCAATTGAAACCTCAGATTCATACTAGAACCACGATGATTTAGCCTCAAGCTAAACTCAAAGGTTCTCTGAGTAAGAACCTTTGATGATCACTTATTGAATGAATGGATGTAATGACTCAACAAAATCTAGAGAAAGAGTTATCCTTCGGTCAAAATAAATTTGAAGGAATAAAATTCGTTTGATTTAGGAAATACCTATTTGAATTTTTTTTTGAGTCCGGTTGCGAGGTCTGAATAAATAGTAGGTATGAATCATAGTTCAAATATTTCTTTTCTTGATCTATTCTATATATTCCGTGCTCCAGATACTAGAATAAATATCCGACGAGGTAGAATTATCTTGATAGAGATAACAGGTCCATTCTATGTATTATCAATAGGATCAATTATAACAAGTCACACACTCATATTCCGGAAATACCGAAACAAAAAAATTCCACGGTCGAACTACCAGAATAGAATGGTCTAGAAATCCAAGTCTAAAGTAATTTTTTCTTTGATTGAAAGACTAGGACTTCATAGTTCTTATAAACCTAACTCATTGAAATTCCATCCAGTAAAACGGAAGAATTATAAATTTCCAAAATAATAGATAGGAATATCGCAAATAGAGCCATTGCGACCCCCATAAGTGGTGTAGTCCCCCATCCCGGAGCTACTTTACCATATTCCGAATTCAATGGTTTCAATAAATCCCCTACAGTAGTTCGTCTTGGCCCAGATCTAGAACTATCCTCAACGGTTTGTGTAGCCATAAATCCTATTTAATGATTGGTTGAGATCTGTTGACTTTGTATACTATTCCGTTGTAGTTGTAAATAAACGATCTTATCGTAGATCCATTGTGATCTTGAAATTATCTAAAAATGGAAACAGCAACCCTAGTCGCCATCTCCATATCCGGTTTACTTGTAAGCTTTACTGGGTACGCCTTATATACCGCTTTTGGGCAACCCTCTCAACAACTAAGAGATCCATTCGAAGAACACGGGGACTAGTTGAAGTAATGAGCCTCCCAATATGGGAGGCTCATTACTTCAATTAAATTATTTCGAAAGGTTATTTCATTTTTTTAGTCGGAACCTTAGGTGGTTCTCGAAAAAAGATAGCGAAAAAAATTATCCCTAAAGTCGAGACTAAAAGGAATGTATAAACCAATGCTTCCATGGATTCGATCGTGGTTTACAATTATAGCTTCCACACCTATTCATTTGGGATCATTTATCATATCATATAAAGAAAGAAAAAAAGTCAAAGAAAGGTGATTCAAGTCAAGATTTCTCTGATACCCAATGTAAAATAAAAAAAAATAGAGGCGAAAGATACCACAACAATGTCGTATCAGACTACTTGTCTCCTTGTAGTTGGATCTCCAAGTTTTTGGAATGCTCCAAATTCCACTTGAGCATCCAAATCTGGATCAATACCAGCAAAAACATCTCTGAACAAGGTTCTAGCGCCATGCCAAATGTGTCCGAAAAAGAAGAGCAAAGCAAACGTAGCATGCCCAAAAGTGAACCAACCCCTTGGACTGCTACGAAAAACACCATCGGATTTCAAAGTAGCCCGATCTAATTCAAAAATTTCACCTAATTGGGCACGTCTAGCATATTTTTTCACAGTAGCAGGATCAGAATAACTTACTCCATTAAGTTCGCCACCATAGAACTCAACAGTAACACCTACTTGTTCAACACTATACTTTGATTCTGCCCTTCTAAAAGGAACATCAGCTCTCACAATTCCGTCTTCATCTACCAAAACTACCGGAAATGTTTCAAAAAAAGTAGGCATACGACGTACAAAAAGCTCGCGCCCTTCTTTATCTCTAAAGACGGGGTGTCCTAACCATCCAACAGCAATTCCATCCCCATTGTCCATTGAGCCTGCTCTGAATAATCCCCCCTTTGCCGGATTATTACCAATATAATCATAAAAAGCTAATTTTTCGGGAATTTTAGACCAAGCTTCCGATAAACTAAGATTTTCGGCTAGCCCGGCACTAACTCTTCGATATATTTCTTGCTGAAAGTATCCCTGATCCCACTGATAACGAGTAGGACCAAATAATTCGATTGGGGTAGTTGCTGAACCATACCACATAGTTCCAGCAACAACAAAAGCTGCAAAAAAAACAGCAGCGATACTACTGGAAAGTACAGTTTCAATATTGCCCATACGTAATCCTTTGTATAGACGTTGAGGCGGACGAACACTAAGATGGAATAGGCCTGCTAATATGCCCAATGTACCCGCTGCAATATGATGAGAGGCTATTCCTCCCGGAACAAAAGGATCAAAACCTTCCGCGCCCCACGCTGGATTTACAGATTGTACTTTTCCAGTTAGTCCATAAGGATCGGACACCCATATTCCAGGACCATACAAACCTGTTACATGAAATGCGCCAAAGCCAAAGCAAGCTACCCCTGAGAGAAATAAATGAATTCCAAAGATCTTGGGCAAATCCAAAGAAGGTTTTCCCGTACGTTCATCACAGAATATTTCTAGGTCCCAATATACCCAATGCCAGATAGCTGCCAAGAAGCACAAACCGGAAAACACTATGTGTGCCCCTGCCACACCTTCATAACTCCAAATACCCGGATTTGTTATAGTTCCTCCTGAAATACTCCAACCGCCCCACGAATTGGTTATTCCTAAACGAGTCATGAAGGGTATAACGAACATACCTTGTCTCCACATCGGATCAAGAACGGGATCAGAGGGATCAAAAACCGCTAATTCATATAAAGCCATCGAACCAGCCCAACCAGAAACTAGAGCTGTATGCATTATATGAACAGAAAGCAATCGACCGGGATCATTCAATACGACAGTATGAACACGATACCAAGGTAAACCCATGGAAATACCTCTTTATCAAAGAAAAATAGACACTATGCCACTTTATTTTATCGCATTGGAAAAGACTATATATACTAACCATGTACCTAACCTTTTCAGTAGATTCCGTATCAGAAAGGATTAATATTTATTCCATTCCATTGAAAATAACGTGAAAATAACGGAACAATTTTGTTCGTAAGAACAAAGAGAAGCAGATCTATTCTATACCCGATAAGTACCAATACGCAATGGGAGGATTGGTCCCATTTTTGGGGAACGAATGGATAGATACTTGTTTATCATTCGAACGATCGATTTCTTCGTTCAAATTTTTTCTTTATTCATTCTGTCTTACTCTATAAACTTTCCAATCTATGTATCAAATAGAATAAAGAGAAAAAAGGGATGAAGACAATAAACCATTGATTGTTACGTTTCCATATTAAAGTGAAGTATAGTACTAAATTTTTTTCTTTAATTTAATGCCCATTGGTGTTCCAAAAGTACCTTTTCGGAGTCCTGGAGAGGAAGATGCGGTTTGGGTTGACGTATAGTGCGACTTGTCAGACATATTGGGTCATATGGGATTTACCCGTTCTCTCCCCTGATCGAGATATCCTCTGTTTCGCCCAAGAGATATTGTATTGAGTGAGGCATCAATCAATCATTCGGAGCGTGAAGTGCAATTAGATCAATTTATTTTATATTGGGGATCAATATTATCAATTTAGAAGAATTTATGGTTTACTTGGACTGATAAAATAAAGTATCCAGGCTCCGTTCAGAAAATACCAAATCGATAACAAATTGTTAATATAATATATGTATGATTACCACTTGTATCATAAATGATTCTTATACCTACTATTACTTTATACCTACTATTACTATAGTAGTGATAGTAGTGATCCCAAATTGCCGACCAACGGAATAGTATGATGAATACATCAAATAGTTTTGGGAAAGCAAGACAAAAAAAAAGAAGTCATAACAAAAAAATGGTACTGAGACCATTTGTCCTATATGTGCAAATAGAATTCGGACAGATCTTTTCCCGGGGTAGACCATGAACCTAAAAGAATTGAAAGGACCCATTCAGGAACAAGACAATGACATCGTGATTTTAATATCGATGAAACAATACATCAATGATAGGTTAGTTTAATAAGTTCAGTAATCTCTTTTTTTTTTTAGAGGGAAGGGAGCCTAAACTCATCTCGTTTTTTTTAATAGAAGACCTTTCATTAAGAAAACCTGTTACATAAAAAAAAGAAATAAAGCTGGAATCGACACATTGATTCTTTTTTTTTTTTCTTTTTCACAATTTTTTTTTGAACCGTATGTATCCAAAGGTGCACGTACGGTTCCTAAGGGATGCAATTTTGTCCTAATCAACCGACTTTATCGAGAAAGATTACTTTTTTTAGGCCAAGAGGTTGATAGCGAGATCTCGAATCAACTTGTTGGTCTCATGGTATATCTCAGTATAGAAGATGGTACTAGGGATCTTTATTTGTTTATAAACTCTCCCGGCGGATGGGTAATACCAGGAATAGCCATTTATGATACTATGCAATTTGTGTCACCTGATGTGCATACGATATGCATGGGATTAGCCGCGTCAATGGGATCTTTTATTCTGGTCGGAGGAGAAATTACCAAACGTCTAGCATTCCCTCACGCTTGGCGCCAATGAGTTTTTATTTGATTGAAAAAAAAAAGAAGACTATGCCTTCGCCACATTGATTATAAAAGAAAATTATAAGTAATAATAGCATGGCACTTCGGGTTCGATATGAACAAACCATTATTGTTTTTTCATAACATGAGATTTTGTATCGAGATAGTAGTATGAAATAAAGGTTATTTCCGATTTGATCTTATGTGTCGGGAGTACATTTCAGCGTCACAAACCATTTTTCTTCCACACCAGAAGTCTCTTTCTGATACTTATGCTATGAAAGAAAGAGTACAAAAATGAAAAAAAAAGATCATTTTTGACTTATTTGATCGTATCAAAAAGAAACTTTGGGATTGCTAAATCACAGACGAGATAAATATATAAAGTAACAGAACCATCATAGTATTCTTTTTTACTTCTATGAAAGGAAGGGTGGTAAATGGATCATTCAACGATCTGGATTAGATGGATTCTATTTCTTTCTTCGATAGAATAGAAGAGAAGAAAGGGTCAATTCCATTGCAGAGCCGTATGCAATGAACAAAAGATGCCTGTACGGTTATTCAATTCTATTTGATTTTTTTTCTTGTTATTTTTTTATCCCCTACTTTAGTTTAGCCCAATCATGCGAGATAGAAGAACCGTTCATGATGTTATATCAATATCATCAGGGTTATGATTCACCAACCTGCTAGTTCTTTTTATGAGGCACAAGCAGGGGAATTTATCCTGGAAGCGGAAGAACTACTGAAACTTCGCGAAACCCTAACAAAGGTTTATGTACAAAGAACGGGCAACCCTTTATGGGTTGTATCCGAGGATATGGAAAGGGATGTTTTTATGTCAGCAACAGAAGCCCAAACTCATGGCATTGTTGATCTTGTAGCGGTCGAAAATGAAAATACTGGGGATTTCATATAAATCTATTTTATTTCAAACCATAATTCAAATTTTCTGTGATTTGATATTGAATAGAAATAATTCATGATGATCAATCATCAGGTTAAGATCGATCTAAACCAACCCATTTTATTCTATATATACATATATATACATACGACATGCCAACTATTAAACAACTTATTAGAAACACAAGACAGCCAATAAGAAATGTTACAAAATCTCCCGCTCTTAGAGGATGTCCTCAGCGTCGAGGAACATGTACTAGGGTGTATGTGCGACTCGTTCAGATCATAAGTTCGAACAAATGAGACAATTTTTTCAGTATCAATGACCGGTACCAATGAATAGGATAGATAGAGAAGATCTATCATATACCCATATTGTATATGGAATTTATGGTTTCCATTGGTGCAAATCCAATCATCTAGATTTGAAATAAGAAGCAATTCCCCATTGGTAGCAAATGGTTATCCATTAAGCGGAGGAAATGGTATCATAAGAAGCAAAAAGGTTATGCTCCTTTTCTTGAAAGAACGGACTAACAGGGTCAGCTACCTAGCCAACTTTCATAATTAAATGCCGTCACTGTATGGATAACTCTTTTTGTGAAAAGAGCTATTACTGTAGATAGGTAGAGCCAAAGAGTGTGAACTATACAAGTTAACAATAACATTTGATTAAATGAAAGAAGAGGCTCCGGTGTATAGAGAGGACCTCACCGTTTAAGAGGTAACCATAGAAACGATGGAACCCACTATTTTTTTTTTATTTAGTATCGTTCTAATTTCTTATTTCCAGTGAAATAACTGGAAGGAATAGAATACAAAATCGTGGTTGGGAAGGTCATAGTAGCAAAAGCCATTGGAATTGATATTTTATATATCGGAATAATCCGTTTTGTTATTAATCGACCGGGGAAGGGGAAAAGGATGACTGAAAGAAGAGAAATCAATTAGTTATTCATTAAGCTTTAATCTGATTCAATGACCAGAGTTAAACGAGGATATACAGCTCGGAGACGTCGAACAAAAATTCGTTTATTTGCATCAACCTTTAGAGGGGCTCATTCAAGACTTACTCGAACGATTACTCAACAGAAAATGAGAGCTTTGGTTTCCTCTCATCGAGATAGAGGCAGACAAAAGAGGGATTTTCGTCGTTTGTGGATCACTCGGATAAACGCAGTAACTCGTGAGAATAAGGTATTCTATAGTTATAGTATATTAATACACAATCTGTACAAGAAGCAATTGCTTCTTAATCGTAAAATACTTGCGCAAATAGCTATATCAAATAAGAATTGTCTTTACATGATTTCCAATAAAATTATCAAATAAAGGAGATTCAAAAGTAATATACAGGAATGATTGAAAGGGAATTCCCCGGAGAATGAACTCCGGGAAGATATAGAATAAAAATAAATTAAGATAAGTAGTAGAAATGAACGAACATGTTTCAATAAAAAAAAATATTTCTTCTTCTCCCCCATTTTTGTTTCTTATATTATAACACAAGAATCAAATCAGGATTCTAGGCCTTTTCGAACAAAACATCAATCTGAGCTTGAGTTCCAATTGTATTTTTGAGTCAATTGAGGAGTATGCCTATTTATTTCTGGTTCTAGGACCAGTAGTTCTTGGGATCGACTCAGCTCTCTCAAATTGTTTCTCATTATTAAGAAAAGGTAACAAAGATAAAATACGAGCTTGTTTTATAGCAATAGTAATTAATCGTTGTTGTTTCAAGGTCAATCTATTCACTCGTCTAGATAATATTTTTCCTTGTTCACTAATAAATCGACTAATTAAACTCATGTTTCTATAATCGATTCGATCCCCCGATCCAATTGGGGGCAAACGCCTACGAAAGGATCGCTTGTATTTACGAAAAGGTTGCTTGGATTTATCCATGGTTTATTCCTTATCTCTAAAGTTCTATTTATTTATTCATTTCGGATCCAACCGAAATAGGCTTTGATTCATATATTATTTCATTCATATACTATATATCTATACACATGAAAGAATATCTACATAAAATCGGGTTTGATTTGTATATATTATGTATATTATATATGTTAAGTTCTTACTCTTCCTGTCCTGTTCTTTGGAAAGATCAAACACATGATGTTCCCTTCGATCTATTTCTTGATTTCCCCGTGAATCGTATGCTTATGACAATAGCGACAAAATTTTTGCAATTCTAATCGACTGGGTGTATTGTGGCGATTCTTTTGAGTAATATATCTAGAAATGCCCCGCGATTCCTTATTGACACTATTTCGGACACAACTGGTACATTCCAAAATAACTCTGACTCTGACATCTTTACCCTTGGCCATGAACCTCCTTTAGATTTTGTATCGACTTAACTTAAGTCTTATATTTTCGATCCGAACCGAAGAAGAAGAAAAAAATCAATAGAAGTTACTAGTTAGAAATTCCATTTCTAAGCATTTCGTTGTAATTCTTCTTATTATCTTATCTAATTAATTTATTATCTAATTAATAGAATATGTATTAATATAGTATATATTAAGTTAAGTAATACAAAATAGAATAATAATTAAGTAATACAATTTCTTTCTAACTATCAATTATTTCTATCCTAAATCCCAATATTTCATTTAAGTATCTTTTTTCTATGCTATGATTTCGTAGAGCCCGCCCTAGACTGGATACACATTTGAATTTTCTTTCTGTTTTCCCAAATTTGATCTTGGATCTACCGGATTTTTTATGAGGTTCAATACACTTTTTCCTTCTCTTTCCTTACTATTCTAAAGAATTGAAAGGGAGAGGCGAGGTTTTAGTTACGTCATGTGGAATTATATTTCTTCATTTCTTCGCATATCAATAACTAGAATTAAAAAAAGGGGAATGACAGGGCATCTGGGAATAAACGATTAATTTCTATCAATAGACCCGCTAAAGACCCAAACCATAGAGTAGTTAACACAGGTGCCACGGAGAGATATGTTTTTAGATCTCGCATTGAAAATCCTCCTTCTTTATTGTAATACATATATTGTCAGATGCTGTAGTTCAAGATCATTTTTATTTATTTTTACGCGGATTTCCTAACAAAAATGGATATGTACAATGAAACAATAGATGAGATTTTCCTGTCACTAAAAAAGAAAAAGATGACCCCTTCTTCCTGAGCATTACGGATAAATATTCATTCTTTTTTATATGTTAGGTTGGGTTTCAGATGTATATAATTCTTTTATTATATGAAACCAAAAACAAGAAATGACAAGAAAGTTCTATATAGATAGAGGAGAAAATAAAGATGTGGAAAACAAGACAGGTATTTTGTACAATGACACTGTACAACAATTTTAAAAAGGGATGTAGCGCAGCTTGGTAGCGCGTTTGTTTTGGGTACAAAATGTCACGGGTTCAAATCCTGTCATCCCTACCTATTACTTCTCCTATGGGCAGTAACGAGAGATTAATTGAGATCGACGGGGCATAATCTTTCATTTTTGGATACTATATTTATGCGAGATGTGTTAGAAGTTAAGTGGAAAAAAAAATTCTTTGAAAACGCTCTTAGTTCAGT